TTCTTGCCCTACTATTGGCCAAACTACCTGAGCACTGGGTCCAATATGAGTAGGATCGCTTAGCCATGCTTCATAATTGGAAAAACGGGCACCATGGAAGTACATGCCACTCAACCAAAGAAAGATAATGGAGAGTTGACCAAAATGAGCACTAAAGATTTTTCGAGAAATCTCCTCCAAATCACCGGTATGACTATCGAAATCGTGAGCATCAGCATGTAGGTTCCAGATCCAAGTGGTAGTATCAGGCCCCTTAGCTATTGTTCTTGAGAAATGCCCGGGTCTGGCCCATTCCTCAAAAGATGTTTTTACAGGATCCCTATCCACAACAATTTTAACTTCTGGTTCCGGCGAACGAATAATCATTAAGTCCTCCTCTTTCCGGACAAGACATACAAAGAGACCCGCCAACTGTCTTTTTAGTGAATCTTTGAAAGATAGATATTATGATTAGTCCTTTTCTTTACTATCTACCGTCCTTCTATTGTTTTTTTTAGTTATTCACTGGAGCAATTATATATGGAAGTCAATCCGAGGCAAGTGTTCGGATCTATTATGACATAAGGATTAGGTGCCCAACGGACATTGGTTATCCTGGAAAAGAATTTCCCGACGTAACAAATTTTTTTTTATGTTTTCATTTAAGAAGCTAGTGTATTTTTTTTTTTGAGGGTATAAGCACCTATCTACATCTCCTTTCCTTGAGTGAGCATAATATAGATTTTTTTATTCGATTCCAAATTCCAAGATAACTTATTAGAATTTTTAATAAGACCGTCCTGATATATTAGGTAGGAATATTTAGATTACCCCCTTTTTTTGCTTTATTACTTCTGTTCTAGAGCCTATCCCTATTGTTTATCCTTATGAAATAGGATATAAAATCGAAGGTAGAAGAAAGGGATATAATGAAATTCTTGATTCGATCTTCCTACCTAAATTTTTTGATTAATGGATCAACAACCAAACCACCCATTTTATGAAAAAGGAGAGTGGTCTTATTCAAATTCAAAGCGCTTCGTAATCTTCAACCAGTTCTGTGCTTCAATATAATTTCCCGGAGTAAGTGCTATAGCTTGTTTCCAATACTCAGCAGCTTGATCAAACCAAGCTTCCGCAATTTCCGAATCACCTTGTAGAATGGCCTGTTCTCCTCGGTCGGAATAGGCAGTTCCTTCCCTTAGAACCGTACTTGAGAGTTTCCTACCTCATACGGCTCAGAAATTGCTATCTTAATTTCTCCTATTTTAACTGAATTCGATTTCTCAAAAATCAATCCAATTTATTGTTGGGTTAAGCAGAAGAAGTTAATTACCTAAGTTTCAAACCCTAATTTTGATCAATAATCAGTTTGATCTTTTCTCCCACCTTCAGAAGAATGAAGCATAGATAGACCTATATCCTTCGTTCGAATTTTCTGAAAGGTAACTATCTCGGTTTCGTTTCTTTCATATATGAAATTTCTATAGAATCCTTGAAAAAGACTTTTTCCCATAAGAAAAAAAAAGAACTTACTATCTTTGGGATCTGATACTACACCGCTGCTTAATCCCTTAGCGGATCGGCTCTATTACATAAGCGGATTCCTAAATTTTGCCCCATATCATGGTATAATTAAGCAGTTTTTTTAGTTGTATCGACTCAATCGCTCACTAATTGATCTTTACGGTGCTTTCTCTATCAATTTGAGACTTTATCCATAGAGTAGTAGTATAGGCTCTATTTTCTTCCTATTTTGATTCTCATGAAGTGTCCTTCCTTCCTACAGCTGATAGGGCAAAATCGTTGTTTTGACGATCCCTATGTAGAAAGCCCTTTTTCTAGTAAATACTAGAAAATTTCATCCTTTTTTATTTTTTCTTCTTTCTATAGTGGAGATAGTCGCACGTAATGACAGATCACGGCCATATTATTAAAAGCTTGCGGTAAGAAGGGGTTTCGTTCTAGCGCCCGGAAATAATATTCCAAAGCCTTTGTATGCTCTCCATTGCTTGTGTGTATAAGGCCTATGTTATATAGTATATAACTTCGATCATAGGGATCAATTTCTAGTCGCGTAGCTTCATAATAATTCTGCAAAGCTTCCGCATAATTTCCTTCGGATTGAGCCAACATCCGTTACGGTCGTTCATTCTATTCAAAAAATCTCCGTTCCAAAACCGTACATGAGGTTTTCATCTCATACGGCTCCTCCCTTCTGTACATAGTACTAAGCAAAAAATCTATAGAATGAAAATAGAATTAGTCCCATCTCATTATGGACCGAAAGGGGCTGGTATTTTTCCAAGAAATCTCTAGCCAACCTTCCCCCAAGAGGTTTTTCTTAACACCAATGAATTCTATTAATGCTAAAGGAAAACGATAGCTCCAAGACTTTCTTTGTTCTCAACGCCTCCTATTTAGAGGAATTAGCCGCTTCAACGACCTTTGATGGTTATAAGGGTATCCAAAGTACAAACCTGATGGTTGTTTGTTATCCCAACCATTCTTCCCAACCCTGATACCGATCAGGAAAGGGCTAATTTCTAACAAAGTTTTTCTCTTGTTGATTCCTATTTCGAGGTGTAGTGCTTTTTTCCCCTATGCTGCCTATTGGTACTAGTAGAGTAGGATTGGCCTGTAATACAGAACCTATCCTGTAGGTGTAACCTTTCGCTCAATACTCAAATCTACAATTGAAGCATCTGAGGCCACATCAATCGAGGATACACGACAGAAGGAATTGTTAGTTCACCTCACCTTCTCCAAGCGTGGGTTTCCTTTACTAATTTTGTTCTCTCTATGTGAACCCCCTCTCTTTCTCGTAAGACTGAGATGTAGGTAGGGCTAAAAAAAAAAAAATAGAGTCAAATCGCACCATCTCTATAATAAGTAAATGCTCTTTTTTCCCCCGAGGTTGTCGGAATTATTTGCAATAAAATATTGGCTACAATCGAGGAGGTCTTATCAATGAAATTTCCATTTATACGGGATCTAGGCATAATTCCCAATCCATTCTATATAGAATTCTTTTCATTCTATCACAAAATAACATAAAAACAAAACATTCGATTCTTATAAATCGATCCATATGCTCTAAATGGATAAGAGAGGTTTGGATTTTCCGCTCAGCTCAAATTGTCTCCTTTTCCTTCTGTTTGGACAAGAGGAGATATTAAATATTTGACTAAGATTGGATTTCATTCCACTTTCCTATTTCTCAACAACAACTTTTCTCATCAGCTATTTCGCATTTTCAAAGTCATTAATTATCCCGTACCCTTTTTTATATTTAGATTGTACGGTGTAACATACCTTATGCAAATAAAATTCTAGGGTTCCTTTTTTTTTATGGAATAAGAAGAATTCTTTCATTCTCTTTTTATTTGGGTTTTCACCAAAGAAAAACTTTTGAGGGAGCAGAATTCCTAGTAAAAAAAAATCCTGTATCCTTCCACTTAGAAGAAAAAGAATAGAGCCATGGAATCCCCGAGCGGTTGTGGCTATACCTGTACTGCAGGAATACGAAAACTCGCTATTCACTCAGTTTTTTTTCCATAATAAGATTATGTAGGAGAGATGGCCGAGCGGTTCAAGGCGTAGCATTGGAACTGCTATGTAGACTTTTGTTTACCGAGGGTTCGAATCCCTCTCTTTCCGTTTTTCTTAATTTATCAACGTTACTGATTACAGTGTATCAAATCAAATAACAATTTATTTCAGCAATAATACCTTTATTTAATAGAAATTATCTATATCAAATTACTGTGCTATGTAAAATACACATAGAGGAAATAACAAAAAATAAAAAAGGATCCTAGGGTTAATCTATTTCTACTAGGTGAATGGGAAAATACGAATTAAGAGCCTTAGGTCCATTTAGTTCGGGGAAAGGGGAAGGGGAAAAAAATTCTATGAACCTTTCCTTTTTTCGTTAAGTTCAAGTCTGACGAGAGTAATATTCTACAACTAACAACTCATTTATTTTAAGACCGACCCACTTCCTATCTAGGATTTTTTGTACTAATCCTTTATATTGCAATGTGTCAACCGTTAAATGCTTTGGCAATTTGCCCGGATCGCATGAAGCAATAGAATTTTGAACCAGACGTTTTGATCTTAGGTTATCCTTTGTAGTAATAATATCTCGGGGTTTGCAACGAAAACTTGGTATATCAACTATACGACCATTAACTAAAATATGTCTATGGTTAACTAATTGCCGAGCCCCAGGAATAGTTGAAGCCATACCCAATCGAAAAACGATATTATCCAAACGCATTTCAAGTAATTGTAGTAAAACCTGACCTGTTGACCTTTTTGCTTTTCCAGCGATATGTACATATCTAAGTAATTGTCGTTCTGTCAGACCATAATGAAAACGCAATTTCTGTTTTTCTTGAAGACGAATATGATATTGCTCTTTTTTCCCAGAATGGAATTTCTTTTTCAGATTACTTCCGGATTTAGGCGTTTTTCTAGTGAGTCCTGGTAAAGCTCCCAGACGGCGTATTTTTTTTAAACGAGGTCCTCGATAACGGGACATGAAGACTCCTTTTTTTTTTATTGAAATTTCATTTTACACAATAAATTTCATTGTATTTACATTACGGAATACCTCAAAATTCAAACTGAATTAAACTAAAGGATAAATAGAGTAAAATCTACTAAAGTACCACAAAAAATGGAATTTGATCAACATCCGGATTTTTTGTATATATATTATTTATTTTAATGTTTTGTATCTAGCAAAATTGTAAGGTAGAACGACATAATAGACCCTCGATTCTCCATTTAATTCGGAGAAAAAGAGAGATATTCTTGTTCATGGAACATCGATAGAGAAAAAAGCCGACTATCGGATTTGAACCGATGACCCTCGCATTACAAATGCGATGCTCTAACCTCTGAGCTAAGTGGGCTTACATAACAGAAATAGTGTAACAAATAGAAATATATATAGGAAATCTGTAAAATGTCAGATCTTAGATTATTATTAATCTTAGTTATTAACTAGTTCGAAATTGGAAGTTCTACTTAGAAAAAAAATACTAGAATTTCATAAAGATAAAGTTAGCTTGATATGCTTAACTAAATGATATTCTTAAATAGTATTATAGAATTTATTGAACTTTCTTTTTATTTCTCTAATTCGCAAATCCATTTTTCTAATAGAATCTATTCCAATTTCTATATTGAATTTGATTTTAGATATTTTCAATTTGATATGGCTCAGACGAATAATCTAATACATTTTTTGAGATATTTTGTTTTTTTTTATTTGTTAATAATTTAAGGATTAATAGTTCACTAAGGAGAAGATAGAATCATAGCAAATAAAATTTCGAATTCTGATTAGAAAAAAAAAATGAATATCAAGCGTTATAGTATGGTTTTGAATACTCTAAAAAAGTAAGGAGGAAGGTGGGGGAGAGAAAAACTTTTGGATATATTGATTCCTATTGAATTGCAAATATATCCACGATAGAATCAATTCAATTCTGAATTGCAATAAGTGGAGTCTCTCTTTGAGAGACGAGCTGCTAGACTACGTCGAATAATGAATTCAATGATTCAAAAAAAAATTAAGAGATGAATGAAATTATACAAGGAATCCTGATTTCAAAGAAAAGGAAAATGGGGATATGGCGAAATCGGTAGACGCTACGGACTTGATTATATTGAGCCTTGGTATGGAAACCTGCTAAGTGGTAACTTCCAAATTCAGAGAAACCCTGGAATTAAAAATGGGCAATCCTGAGCCAAATCCCTTTTTTGAAAAACAAGTGGTTCTCAAACTAGAACCCAAAGGAAAAGGATAGGTGCAGAGACTCAATGGAAGCTGTTCTAACGAATCGAGGTAATTACGTTGTGCTGGTAGTGAAATGAAACTCCCTCTAAATTAGAGAAAGAAGGGCTTTATACATCTAATACACACGTATAGATACTGACATAGCAAACGATTAATCACAGAATCCATATCATAATATAGGTTCTTTATTTATATTTAATTTTAAAAATGAAATTAGGAATGATTTTGAAATAGAAAATTCTGAATTTTTTTAGAATTTTTGTGAATCCATTCCAATCGAATATTGAGTAATCAAATCCTTCAATTCATTGTTTTTGAGATCTTTTAAAAAGTCGATTAATCGGACGAGGATAAAGAGAGAGTCCCATTCTACATGTCAATACTGACAACAATGAAATTTCTAGTAAAAGGAAAATCCGTCGACTTTTTAAGTTGTGAGGGTTCAAGTCCCTCTATCCCCAAACCCTCTTTTATTTACTAACCATAGTATTTATCCTATTTTTTCTTTTATCAATGGGTTTAAGATTCATTAACTTTCTCATTCTACTCTTTCACAAAGGAGTGCGAAGAGAACTCAATGGATCTTATGCTATTCATTAAATAGATTTCTTTTTTATTAGAGTATCGGCAAGTAATCTCAATTATTAATTTGATTTTTAAGTATTATTAAGTAAGCCATCCACAATGCATAGGACTACCCCCCCATTCCAAAATTTGGAATACAATACTTTATTTATTTTTTAGTCCCTTTAATTGACAGGGATCCAAATACTCTACTAGGATGATGCACAAGAAAGGGTCAGGATAGCTCAGTTGGTAGAGCAGAGGACTGAAAATCCTCGTGTCACCAGTTCAAATCTGGTTCCTGGCACAGAAAAAAAAAAAAAAGATTTACCGAATAGATATTGATACAAATATCTCGAGATGGATTGGGGTACATATTCATTAATAATTTAGATAGTATAGACTAAGTGGATAAATCTCTAAACACTTCTTTTTTTTTTTTTATTTATTTTAGAAAAGGGTTAAAATCTCTGGTTCTTTTCTTTATGGTATAGAACGAGGTGAGATTAGGTACCCTTTTCCTCTTTTTTGCATTTCTTATTAATTTAGTATTCCGCTATTCCGAAGAATTTTTTTTTATTCTTGCTTATCTTATTTTCCTAGTTGTTCTAAGTAATGTGCGCGGTACAAAGTTCGTGGTAGGAACTTCTTTGAGTCATTGTATTTTTCTGTTCATATGAAGGAAATTAATATGTGATTTTCCAAATTGGAAAATCCAAAGGAAGACTTTTTTGCTCAGTCTATCTGGACCTTTTTGTATAATAGGAATTAATTAGAATATAATAGGTATTTCGTTTCATCTAGGAACAGAACGTAAAAATATCCCTTAACTTTAATAAAATCTGGAGTTGTGTTGTATAAGTGAGCATGAATTTATTATCATTCAATGAGCATCTTGTATTTCATAGAAATTGGGGGTTATATAGTCCTTACGTAAGGGCCAGCCTATCCAACTTTCAGGCATTAAGATACGTTTAAGGCGTGGATGATTATCATAAGAAATTCCTACCATATCATAAGACTCGCGTTCTTGAAAATCGGCACTTCTCCAAACCCAGAAGACGGACGGGATTCTAGGATTATCCTTTTGGGCAAACACTTTTATGCATACTTCTTCTGGGTTATCTATACCATACTGTATTCTC